TCTAGATTTACGAATTATTATAGATTATTCATTGGTAGAATGGAAAGAATTGGAGGAAGAAGAACCCACGGGGAACGAATGGGAAGATCGAAAAGTTGGAAGAAGAAAAGATTTTTTGCTTAGACGCATGGAATTGGCTAAGCATTTTATTCGAACAAATATAGAACCAAAATGGATGGTTTTGTGTCTATTACCAGTTCTTCCTCCTGAGTTGAGACCAATCTATCATATAGATGAGGATAAACTAGTGACCTCGGATATTAATGAAATCTATAGAAGAATTATCTATCGGAATAATACTCTTACAGATCTATTAACAACAAGTATAGCTACGCCAGAAGAATTAATAATATCTCAGGAAAAATTGCTACAAGAAGCCGTGGATGCACTTCTTGATAATGGAATCTGCGGACAACCAATGAGGGACGATCATAATAGAGTTTACAAGTCGCTTTCAGATGTAATTGAAGGCAAAGAAGGAAGAGTTCGCGAGACTCTGCTTGGTAAACGGGTCGATTATTCAGGGCGGTCAGTGATTGTCGTGGGCCCTTCACTTTCCTTACATCGATGTGGATTGCCTCGCGAAATAGCAATAGAACTTTTCCAGGCATTTGTAATTCGTGACCTAATTAGAAAACATCTTGCTTCGAACATAGGAGTTGCTAAGAGTCAAATTCGAAAAAAAAAACCGATTGTATGGGAAATACTTCAGGAAATTCTGGATGACCATCCTGTATTGCTGAATAGAGCGCCTACTCTGCATAGATTAGGCATACAGGCATTTCTCCCTGTTTTAGTGGAGGGGCGTGCTATTTGTTTACATCCATTAGTTTGTAAGGGCTTTAATGCAGACTTTGACGGGGATCAAATGGCTGTTCATGTGCCTTTATCTTTGGAGGCTCAAGCAGAGGCACGTTTACTTATGTTTTCTCATATGAATCTTTTGTCTCCAACTATTGGAGATCCCATTTCTGCACCAACTCAAGATATGCTTAGTGGACTCTATGTCTTAACGAGTGGTAATCGTCGCGGTATTTGTGTAAATAGGTATAATCCATGTAATCGTAGAAACTATCAAAATGAAAATAATAACTATAAGTATACAAAAAAAAAAGAACCCTTTTTTTGTAATGCCTATGATGCAATTGGCGCTTATCGGCAAAAACGAATCAATTTAGGTAGTGCTTTGTGGCTGCGGTGGCGACTAGATCAACGCGTTATTGCTGCAAGAGAAGCTCCCATCGAAATTCACTATGAATCTTTGGGTACCTATTATGAGATTTATGGACACTATCTAATAGTAAGAAGTATAAAAAGGGAAATTATATATATATATATTCGAACCACTCTTGGTCATATTTCTCTTTATCGAGAAATAGAAGAAGCCATACAGGGGTTTTGGCAGGGCTGTTGTAATTCTATGCTACCCGCGGGAATTCGAGTCTCGCCGGGTTAACTAGGACCATAATTGCGGAATTTATACGTGAATCAAGATCTAGAAAAGGAAGTTTTCCAATCACTGACTCAAACCCATTGTCAAATTCTACTCAGCGCAATATGGAGGTACTGATGGCAGAACGGCCCACTCAGGTCTTTCACAATAAAGTGATAGACGGAACTGCCATGAAACGACTTATTAGTCGATTTATTGATCACTATGGAATAGGATATACATCACATATCCTGGATCAAGTAAAGACTCTGGGTTTCCGACAAGCTACCGCCGCATCCATTTCATTAGGAATTGATGATCTTTTAACAATACCTTCTAAAAGATGGCTAGTTCAAGACGCTGAACAACAAAGTTTTATTTTGGAAAAACACCATCATTATGGGAATGTACACGCGGTAGAAAAATTACGTCAATCGATCGAGATATGGTATGCCACAAGTGAATATTTGCGACAAGAAATGAATCCAAATTTTCGGATGACCGATCCTTTTAATCCAGTTCATATAATGTCTTTTTCGGGAGCCAGAGGAAATGCATCTCAGGTACATCAATTAGTAGGTATGAGAGGATTAATGTCGGATCCCCAAGGGCAAATGATTGATTTACCCATTCAAAGCAATTTACGCGAAGGGCTCTCTTTAACAGAATATATTATTTCTTGCTACGGAGCCCGTAAAGGAGTTGTGGATACCGCTATCCGAACATCAGATGCAGGATATCTCACGCGCAGACTTGTTGAAGTAGTTCAACACATTGTTGTACGTCGAACAGATTGTGGCACCGTTCGAGGTATTTCTGTAAGTCCTCGAAATGGAATGATGGCGGACAGGATTTTTATCCAAACATTAATTGGGCGTGTATTAGCAGATGATATATATATAGGTTCGCGATGCATTGCTACTAGAAATCAAGATATTGGGATTGGACTTGTCAATAGATTCATCACTTTTAGAGCACAACCAATCTCTATTCGAACCCCCTTTACTTGTAGGAGTACATCTTGGATTTGTCAATTATGTTATGGCCGGAGTCCAGCTCATGACGACCTGGTCGAATTGGGAGAAGCTGTTGGTATTATTGCAGGTCAATCTATTGGAGAACCGGGCACTCAATTAACATTAAGAACTTTTCATACCGGCGGAGTATTCACAGGGGGTACTGCAGAACATGTGCGAGCCCCTTCTAATGGAAAAATAAAATTCAATGAGGATTTAGTTCATCCGACACGTACACGTCATGGACATCCTGCTTTTCTATGTTCTAGAGACTTGTATGTAACTATTGAGAGTGAAGATATTATACACAATGTGTGTATTCCGCCCAAAAGTTTTCTTTTAGTTCAAAACGATCAATATGTAGAATCAGAACAAGTCATTGCTGAGATTCGCGCGAGAACATCCACTTTGAATTTGAAAGAGAAGGTTCGAAAACATATTTATTCTGACTCAGAGGGCGAAATGCACTGGAATACCGATGTGTACCATGCACCTGAATTTACATATGGTAATATTCATCTCTTACCAAAAACAAGTCATTTATGGATATTATTAGGGGAGCCCTGGAGATCCAGTCTAGGACCCTGTTCGATCCACAAGGATCAAGATCAAATGAACGCTTATTCTCTTTCTGTTAAGCGAAGATATATTTCTAACCCCTCAGTAACTAATAATCAAGCGAGACACAAATTTTTTAGTTCGTATTTTTCTGGTAAAAATCAAAAGGGAGATAGGATTCCCGATTATTCAGAACTTAATCGAATGACATGTACTGGTCGTTGTAATCTGGCCATTCTCGAGGGGAATTCTGATTTATTGGCGAAGAGGCGAAGAAATAGATTCATCATCCCACTCGAATCGCTTCAAGAAGGCGAGAACCAACTAATACCTTCTTCAGGTATCTCAATTGAAATCCCCAGAAAAGGTATTCTGCGTAGAAATAGTATTCTTGCTTATTTCGATGATCCTCGATATATAAGAAAGAGCTCGGGACTTACTAAATATGAGACTAGAGAACTTAATTCAATCGTCAACGAAGAGGATTTGATTGAGTATCGAGGAGGCAAGGTATTTTGGCCAAAATACCAAAAGGAAGTAAATCCATTTTTTTTTATTCCCGTGGAAGTTCACATTTTGGCCGAATCTTCGTCCATAATGGTACGGCACAATAGTATTATTGGGGTAGATACGCAAATCACTTTAAATAGAAGAAGTCGGGTAGCCGGATTGGTTCGAGTCAAGAAAAAAGCAGAAAAAATTAAACTGATAATCTTTTCCGGAGATATACATTTTCCTGGAAAGACAAATAAGGCATTCCGATTGATACCACCAGGAGGGGGAAAACAAAATTACAAAGAATACAAAAAATTGAAAAATTGGCTCTATATCCAACGAATGAAACTTTCCAGGTATGAAAAAAAATATTTTGTTTTGGTTCAACCTGTAGTCCCATATAAAAAAACGGACGGTATAAATTTAGGAAGACTTTTCCCGCCGGATCTCTTGCAGGAAAGTGATAATCTACAACTTCGAGTTGTCAATTATATCCTTTATTACGACCCAATTCTTGAAATTTGGGACACAAGTATTCAATTAGTTCGGACTTGTTTAGTGTTGAATTGGGACCAAGACAAAAAGATCGAAAAGGCCTGTGCTTCCTTTGTTGAAATAAGGACAAATGGTTTGATTAGAGATTTTCTAAGAATTGACTTAGCGAAGTCACCTATTTCGTATACCGGAAAAAGGAACGATCTGTCGGGTGCAGGATTGATCTCTGAGAATGGATCAGATCGCGCTAATGTCAATCCGTTTTCTTCCATTCATTCCTATTCCAAGGCAAGCATTCAAGAATCCGTTAATCCAAATCAAGGGACTATTCATACGTTGTTGAATCGAAATAAGGAATCTCAATCTTTGATAATTTTGTCATCATCCAATTGTTCTCGAATAGGTCCATTCAACGATGTAAAATCTACCAATGTAATAAAAGAATCAATCAAAAAGGACCCCCTAATTCCAATTAGTAATTCGTTGGGCCCCTTAGGAACAGGCTTTCCAATTTCTAATTTGGATTTATTTTCCCATTTAATAACCCATAATCAGATCTTACTAAATAACTATTTGCAACTTGACAATTTAAAACAAAGTTTTCAAATACTTAAATATTATTTACTGGATGAAAAAGGTAAAATTTATAATCCCTATTCATGCAGTAACATTATTTTTCATCCATTCAATTTGAATTGGTATTTTATCCATTACAATTATTGTGAAGAGACATCTACAATTGTTAGTCTTGGGCAGTTTCTTTGTGAAAATGTATGTATAGCCAAAAAAGGACCGCATTTAAAATCGGGTCAAGTTCTAATTCTTCAAGTTGACTCTGTGGTAATACGATCAGCTAAGCCTTATTTGGCTACTCCAGGAGCAACCGTTCATGGACATTATGGGGAAATCCTTTACGAAGGAGATACATTAGTTACATTTATATATGAAAAATCAAGATCTGGTGATATAACGCAAGGTCTTCCAAAAGTGGAACAAGTGTTAGA